TAAACTATTTTCGATGAGAATTTTTATTTTAATTGAAAAAAAAAATCTTTCTATATAGATAGATATTGAAGTGCTATCTCGGATTCAAAAAAAAAAAAGAGAATCATTTCTTTCAATACTCACTTATTATTAGTTAACAATCCTAATCCTCATATGCTTAATTCTGATAGGAAATAAAATAGTAAAATAATTATTCATCGAATGACTATTCATCTATTGTATTTTCATCAAATAGGGGGCAGGAAGATTCTATGGAAAAATGGTGGTTCAATTCGATGTTGTCTAACGAGAAGTTAAAGTTAGAACATAGGTATGGTTTAAGTAAATCAATGGGAAGTCTTGATGCTATTGGCCATACCAGTGGAAATGATGAACCCCTTCTAAATGATATGGAGAAAAATTGGAGTGATAGTGTTAGTTATAGTTTCAGTAATGTTGATTATTTATTTGGTATCAGGGATATTTGGAGTTTGATCTCTGATGACACTTTTTTAGTTAGGGATAGTAATGGTGACAGTTATTCCGTATATTTTGATATTGAAAATCATAGTTTTGAGATTGACAATGATAGTTCTTTTCTGAGTGAATTAGAAGGTTTTTTTTCTAGTTTTTTGAATAGGGGGTCTAAGAGAAACAATCACTACTATTATCATTACATGTATGATACTCAATCTAGTTGGACTAATCACATTAATAGTTGCATTAATAGTTATCTTCGTTTTGAAGTCAGTATTAATAGTTCCATTTCAGGTGGTACTGACAATTACAGTGACAGTTACATTTATAATTTCATTTGTACTGAAAATGTAAGTGGTAGTGAAAGTGGAAGTTTTAGTATAAGAACTCGTAATAATGGCAGTGATTTCAATATAAGAGGAAGATCTAATGATTTCGATATAAATAAAAAATACAGACATTTATGGGTTCAATGCGAAAATTGTTATGTATTAAATTATAAAAAACTTCTTAGGTCAAAAATGAATGTTTGTGAACAGTGTGGATATTATTTGAAAATGAGTAGTTCAGATAGAATCGAACTTTCGATTGATTCGGGCACTTGGGATCCTATGGATGAAGATATGGTTTCTATGGACCCCATTCAATTTCATTCAGAAGAGGAACCTTATAAAGATCGTATCAATTCTTATCAAAGAAAGACAGGTTTAACTGAAGCTGTTCAAACAGGCATAGGTCAACTAAACGGTATTCCCGCAGCAATTGGGGTTATGGATTTTAAGTTCATGGGAGGTAGTATGGGATCTGTAGTAGGTGAGAAAATCACTCGTTTGATTGAGTATGCTACTAATCGATCTCTACCTGTCATTATTGTGTGTGCTTCTGGAGGAGCACGCATGCAAGAAGGAAGTTTGAGCTTGATGCAAATGGCTAAAATATCTTCTGCTTCATATAATTACCAATCCACTAAAAAGTTATTCTATGTACCAGTCCTTACATCTCCTACAACCGGTGGAGTAACAGCCAGTTTTGGTATGTTGGGAGATATCATTATTGCTGAACCTAATGCGTACATTGCATTTGCGGGTAAAAGAGTAATTGAACAAACATTGAATAGGACAGTACCCGATGGTTCACAAGCGGCTGACTATTTATTCCATAAAGGCTTATTTGACCCAATCGTACCACGTAATCCTTTAAAAGGTGTTCTAAGTGAGTTATTTCAGCTCCATGGTTTCTTTCCCTTGAATCAAAATTCAAAAAATTAAAGTATAGCACTAGATTCAGTTATTTTGTTTGTAGCGAACAAGTATTTAGTTCATCATAATAAAAAAAACTAAGAAAAATGTTCTTTGGTGATATAAGTTACACTTTCTAGTAAGAGTCAGAAGTTTCGGATAATTTTTTTTCTTCCGGATCCAGATCCATTTTTTATCTTACCCCTATTCATGATTAGGTATTATGAACCTCTATCAACAGGATAAAATAAAAAAGTGAATTTCTCTTTCCGAGGAATTCGAATTTTGGGAAAAAAAAAAGAATTTTATCTGGCTATCTTACGCATTAATTAAGATAGACAATAATGAAAAAAAAAAGAAATATCAAATATGGAAATGAAATAAAATAATTTCTACATCTATCGCATTTTTACTATGAATCCCTGTTTGTTGGATCCTATTATTTAGAGTCGCGAATTCATAATGAACTTCATTTTCATAAGAAAACTCCTTTAAAATAAAAAACTCCTTATTAGATTAGAAAGAAAGATAGAAAGAACATAAGGATGGGAGAAGAAGAATAATAAAATTTGTAAAAGAAGATTACCCTATTTATATTCGTGTAGAAAGATGAATAGGTACACTTAATTTAGTTCTACATTTTTGCACTTATTATCTATCCTTTTTTTTCTTTAAATTTAATATTTTAATATTATTTTTATATTTCAAATTTCTATTTTAATATAAATATATTATTTAGAAATTATATATTTATATATACTTAATTGTTTATATATACTTAGTAGTATAATATTATATAAAATACAATAGTCAATATTACCTAATATTACTTATAATAGATATACTTATCATATCATAAGATATCTTTCTAATAGATACAAATATATAGATACAAATATTAAATCGAGGCACCCATTCTATGACAGATCTCAACTTACCCTCTATTTTTGTGCCTTTAGTGGGCCTAGTATTTCCGGCAATTGCAATGGCTTCTTTATCTCTTCATGTCCAAAAAAATAAGATTGTCTAGATCCAATGGGACCAAATCCTATCAATTTATTTCAACACTGTATCATAATACAGATATTTTTTTAGTGCAATATGGTACGATATGTGGCTCTTTCCACACACAAATGAAAGAACTGTTATGTATGCGGATACATGCTATCTGCATAAATGCATGTATATATATATAGCTGGTTAAAAATGGATCAGTAAATATTTTTAATAGAAGGTCAATGTATCTAACCAATTACTCCACATCAGAATAGTGCTAGTTGATGAAAGTTACTTCGGGATCAAGAAAGGTAAAGTCAAATTTGGGTTATTCTCTCAATTCCAATCGAATGCAACTGGATCTAGTATAGTATGAATTGGCGATCAGAACATATATGGATAGAACTTATAAGGGGGTCTCGAAAAACAAGTAATTTTTGCTGGGCCTGTATCCTTTTTTTAGGTTCACTAGGATTCTTAGCGGTTGGAACTTCCAGTTATCTTGGTAGGAATCTGATATCCATATTTCCATCTCAGCAAATTCTTTTTTTTCCACAAGGAATCGTGATGTCTTTTTATGGGATCGCAGGTCTGTTCGTTAGCTCCTATTTGTGGTGCACAATTTTGTGGAATGTAGGTAGTGGTTATGACCAATTCGATAGAAAAGAAGGAATTGTGTGCATTTTTCGTTGGGGATTTCCTGGAATAAATCGTCGCATCTTCCTTCGCTTCCTTATGAGAGATATCCAATCAATCAGAATTGAGGTTAAAGAGGGTCTTTATCCTCGTCGTGTCCTTTATATGGAAATCAGAGGTCAAGGGGCCATTCCCTTGACTCGTACTGATGAGAATTTTACTCCACGAGAAATTGAACAAAAAGCTGCCGAATTGGCCTATTTCTTGGGCGTACCAATTGAAGTATTTTGAAATGAATTGAACACAATAAAGAATAAATGTTTTATCGGCATGGGGGAAGGAACTTGCTAATTCCTTTTTTAATACAATTGAAGTCTTTTTGGAATGTTCATTTGAACAAAACATGTTAGATTATTCTATTTCCTCCTTCCTTTGTCGTGGCGACTCCCATAGAATAAACCAAAAAAGCAGGAGGGCGTATATGGAATAACTATAATAAACTATACTATAATAAAGAAGAAAATTAAGAAAAGAAGAAATTTTTGTATACCATTTGTATACCAAAAGTATTTCGTATGCGTATGGATCCCAACTCAATTCTTTTCTACTAGAAAATTTCTACTAGAAAAAAGACTAATCTAAGGCTAATATAATAAGTAAGGATTCATCAAATATATCCAAGATTTATTTCGTAATACGGAATTCATCTCATCTTTTTAGGCCCAAAATTTTGATGATACCTTTTTTCCTTGGTTGTGGCTAGGCGGTGAAACATTTCGAAATAATTAACTGAGGGGGGTTTTCGTTTCTAAATCCGATTCGTTATTTTAAGTGGGTTTTCGAGTATTCATAGAAAGGAACAAATGAAGATGAAATTGCTTCGAATTTGCCCATTCGAATTTGCCCAATTGAGATATCTAGGAATAATATTGATTTTGCATTTTTATCCGAAAAGGGCGAACCCTTATCCCATTTCTATATTCCTTCTAGATCCAAGAACTAAATTCAATTTTGACACAAAAATTGGAATGAATAGACCCATAGGTTCAATACCTTGTTATAGAACTCGTGCTTCAGAGAAATATCATATAGAGTCAACGAATGAAGCAGGTTCATTAACGATTCAATTCACAGATAAAAAATGAAAAAAAAGAAAGCATTGCCTTCTTTCCCATATCTTGTATCTATAGTATTTTTGCCCTGGTGGGTCTCTCTCCCATTTAATAAATGTCTGGAACTTTGGGTTACAAATTGGTGGAATACCGGGCAATCCAAAACTCTCTTGAATATCATTCAAGAGAAAAACGTTCTAGAAAGATTCATAGAATTAGAAGAACTCTTTCTGTTGGACGAAATGATAAAGGAGTACCCGGAGACACATATACAAAAACTTCGTATAGGAATACACAAGGAAACGATACAATTGGTCAAAACACACAATGAATATCATCTCCATATCATTTTGCATTTCTCGACAAATATAATCTCTTTCGCTATTCTAAGTGGTTATTTTATTTTGGGTAATGAGGAACTTGTCATTCTTAATTCTTGGGTTCAGGAATTCCTCTATAACTTAAGTGACACAATAAAAGCTTTTTCGATTCTTTTAGTTACTGATTTATGGATTGGATTTCACTCGACTCATGGTTGGGAACTAATAATTGGTTCGTTCTACAACGATTTTGGATTGGCTCATAACGATCAAATTATATCTGGTCTTGTTTCCACCTTTCCAGTTATTCTAGATACAATTGTGAAATATTGGATTTTCCATTATTTAAATCGTGTATCTCCTTCGCTTGTAGTCATTTATCATTCAATGAATGAATGAAGAACTCATTTGATCTCCTGATATCAATCAAATAAATCAGAATCTTTCTTCCTTTATAAAGAAACCATTTTGAATCTTACTTAATTCTTTATATTTTATTTCTACCAGTTCAAGGTATTCGTCCTATATTACAGTACAACTATTCCAGTACAATGACAGACTCGTGCATAGGGAACTTTACTAGTTCCCTATCTAATTTATTGTAGAAATTCCGAGATCCATGATTGGACATGCAAAATAGAAATACTTTTTCTTGGGTAAAGGAACAGATGACTCGATCCATTTCTGTATCGATCATGATATATGTAATAACTCGAGCATCCATTTCAAATGCATATCCCATTTTTGCGCAGCAGGGTTATGAAAACCCACGAGAAGCAACTGGACGAATTGTATGTGCTAATTGCCATTTAGCTAATAAGCCCGTGGATATTGAAGTTCCGCAAGCTGTGCTTCCTGATACTGTATTTGAAGCAGTTGTTCAAATTCCTTATGATATGCAACTGAAACAAGTTCTTGCTAATGGTAAAAAAGGGGGTTTGAATGTGGGTGCTGTTCTTATTTTACCCGAGGGATTCGAATTAGCCCCCCCCGATCGTATTTCTCCTGAGTTGAAAGAAAAGATAGGAAATCTGTCTTTTCAGAGTTATCGTCCCAATAAAAAAAATATTCTTGTGATAGGTCCTGTTCCGGGTCAGAAATATAGTGAAATCGTCTTTCCCATTCTTTCCCCCGACCCTGCTACAAAGAAAGACGTTCACTTCTTAAAATATCCCATATATGTGGGTGGGAACAGAGGAAGGGGTCAGATTTATCCTGATGGTAGCAAGAGTAACAATACAGTCTATAATGCTACATCAGCAGGTATAGTAAGCAAAATAGTACGTAAAGAAAAGGGAGGATATGAAATAACCATAGTTGATGCATCGGATGGACGTCAAGTGGTTGATATTATACCTCCAGGACCAGAACTTCTTGTTTCAGAGGGTGAATCCATTAAGCTTGATCAACCATTAACAAGCAATCCCAATGTAGGAGGGTTTGGTCAGGGAGATGCAGAAATAGTGCTTCAAGATCCATTACGCGTCCAAGGCCTTTTGTTCTTCTTCGCATCTGTTATTTTGGCACAAGTTTTTTTGGTTCTTAAAAAGAAACAGTTTGAAAAAGTTCAATTGTACGAAATGAATTTTTAGGTCCAGAGATTCCTTAACATTTGGTAAAAAGTGCCGATTTTTTGTCCATCGATACAATTATGTATGATCAAAAAATTCTGTAAATCCTTTTGCTTGCTTTGTTTATACTCTTTTTGTTTTGCAGGACGCCTGGAATTCATTACTTGTATTCCATTTTAGTAATAAACAATAGGCATACAAACAAATACAAAAGAAGAGAATACAAGGCAAGGATGATAAAAATGAAAGGAACAAATACTTTTAGGAAGGATTACTAGTCTTCCTAATCTTCTATTCGACGCAAGACGACACAAGAAAACGGGTGAAAATTCCTTTTTCTTGTGTCGTCTTGTATCAAAATAATAATTATTTTTTTCCTGTTCATCAAAGATTACTATTCCTTTCCTTCTTTTCCGGGTCTATCGGAACTCCTTTGTTTAGATTCATAAGAAGTGGTGGACAAACAAAGGAAAAAAAGGATTATGGGTGAATAAGTTATTGAGCAAATAGAATTTATTCACTTATTCAATATCTTCACTTATTCAATAATCTTCACTTATTCAATATAAGTTAAACTTCTAACTTAGAGAAATTATTCAAACAAAAAGACTGTTCTGGTTGAAAGGCAGATTTTATTTTTACGAATATCCAAATCTTTATTTATTATATGATCAGATATATGATCAGAGTTTTTATTTTATTTTTAGAGTAGTTTTGATTAAGGTTCTATTAGTTTAGTCTAGAAATGATTTGCAGGATGTCTCATCCCTAGAAATCAATATAATTATTATATTGGATTATAGATAAAATTGATTGATTCGTTCTTTCTTCTTGCTTCCAGTTAATATTTTGGGGGAAGGGCAGGGACTATGAATCAACCACTAGATTCAATTGTTCACAAATATCATTAAGAAACAAAAGAATAGAGTGGTTTGAAACATCAGAGCAAAGGATCCTTTTTGTCATTTCTACAAAACAAATATAATATTTTGATTATGCTGACTGGATAACTAACCAATTTGTAGGTTATGGAATAGATCAAAGTCTCATTATAAGAGTAAGAACTCCGCGGGCCCTTTCCGCTCTAATCAGACAAAGGAGGGTAAGGACCCGCTAAGTTCTTACTTTTTCATGTCTACAACCCAGCTCATCCGATTACTAGAGAGATGAA